ATAGTATCACAAACTCTGGAAAGAAAAAAACTTTCGGATTTGATATGAGGTGATTTAAAATTAAGAATTTTTCATTCATTCCCATCCAATCAAAAGATATTTCCATCCAATCAAAAAAGACCCTTTTGTAATTGATTTCGCAATTTGAATCAATTGGAAGATAAAAAATATGAAATTGATCCTTTATTTGGTCCTTATTAGGTTCAACCTGAATTTTTGTATTAAATTTCCACCCCAAATATTTTCTATCCGTATTTTTTTCCATATATATAATATCACTTTTTCCTAGATAATTCTTCATAGGAATATTCTTGAGTATGTTAAAAAAGTTTTCTTTATTTCTGGTGGAATTTTCCTGCTTCTTATTTCTTTCGAATGATGTTCTATAAATACAGGATTTCTTCTTAGTTTCAGAATGAATATATTTATATGATAAAAGATCATATCTATAGTTTTTTTCAAAATTATCCTCTTTATTTGATAATAAATAGACTTTCAAATTTTGTTTTTTTTTGTAATCAAAAAAAGGGTCTTTTTCATAGGAATACCATTTCTTTAAATCATTATTTTGAGAGGTATTTATCCCATTTCGCCATTTTTGGGGGACTAATCTAGACCATGTAATCTGAGATAAATCGTATTGATAATGACCTCTTAACCAGTTTTTCCATGGATTCATTCCATAATTTGGAAGTTTATTATGTCTTATTTCGGAATCAAATATTCCTTGTCTTCCAAAAAAATCCTTTATTTCATTCTTAAGAAAAAAAGATGGTCCATTATATTGAAGAATAGATCTTACCTTATTGAAGTTAATTGCTTGGGTTTGTGATAATTTTAAAAATACATATTTTTGTGACAAGTCAGATAAATAAAAAAAAATATGTGACTTTCGCTTACTATTTCTAAGATTATCAAATATCTTTTTTATAGTCATAGGCGAAATAAAGTCAATTTGATTTTGTTTTGTTTTATTAATCCTTTCTTGATCTTGATTTCTTTTATTATTGTCAATGTATTTCTCAACAATTTTTTTTGTTGATTCCATAAAAAGGTATAGAGTGATTCTGCGCATATTAATGATACATAGAAAGATATCAATGTATATTTTTTCAATGCAAAATTGAATTAATAATTCAATATTTTTTCTTTTTAATAGTTTCCAAATTTTTGGGGGTGATTCTCCATTATTCTTTTTATTTTTTTTCATTTTTTCTATTTGATTTCTGATTGTGTTTCTTCTATCAATTCTATGTTTCATTTCTTCTTTTGTCTGTAAATAATTTGTCCAACCTGTAGCTCGATTTTGACTAAGTGATTCATGAATTATCTTATTACTGATTATAGAATCATTTTCTGTTTGAGTTTGACTTGATTCATATATTTCTCTCGGTATAAATAATGGAATTTTTGTTCCTTTTAAAAGTTCTTTTCTTATTTGTTTTACAAATAAAACAGCTTTTGTTTGTTTCTTTGTTATTTTTTTTAAAACTCTTCGAACTCTAAAATTGAATTTTCTGATTTCGACTTTATAGTCTATATCTTTAAAAATAGGTTCAAAAAAGGAAGGTGTTTTTCGAGGAGGCCCAAAAGGATATTCTGTTTCCATTCCCAAAACTGTTAAAAAACAAGAATCAAAATAATCCTGTTGCTTTCGATCGCTATCAGAGAGTCGTAGTTTAGATCTGTGCCAAGGTTTCAAATGAAAAGGATATAGGATTTTGATCTGAAAACCTTCTCTTAACCAATTTTTAGGAAATTCCGTTTTGGAGAATTGAAGACCATTATAGCTGCACTTTAGATAAATTTCTCTATTCCAATCTTGGAAATCCTCATACCATTCCGGAGATTGCCGTAATAAAATACGGCCAATATTCTTAACTATTATGAATAAGGGTAATTTAATATATCTTCTAAAAATTGATTGAGCTAGTAACAGAAGACTTCTTGTTTTTTGTGCATATGGAATGTTATCCCAGAATTCCATTGCGTCTTCCTGGTTATTTTTTTTTATTTGGAATTGTTGATCTAAAATTTCGAATTCTGACTTTTTACCCAACCAATCTCTAATATTAAAAAAAAGTTTCATTAGGTTGGATATAGGAAAAGGAAAATCCTCCATTTTTTCCAAAAAAAGGGGGGAATGGGGATTTCCTTGAGAGGGTCCCCAAATAACCATTTTACGCCTTTGAACGCGCATAGATCCTTTTATTACGGCTCGACGAAAATCCGGTTCTTCTAAATAACTTATAAAACCCGAATCTCTATTAAATTTTGTATAAAGATTATAATTCTTGAAATGAGACTTCTTAAAACTTCGTCTGGAACGAGTTAAAAAAGCTATACGTTTAAATCTTCTTGTTCGAAGCTGGTGATCCAGCCCTTGCATTATGCCTTGTTCTTTTCGTCGTTTTTTAAAATGTTGTTCCAACTCATTGATTAATTTGTATGACCATCGAGGGGGTTTTTTACCTATTTTGTTTATTCCAATAGATTTTTT